TAATTTGAAGTTCCTAAAGAGAGCTACTTTACGTCTTACGTAGAACATATTACTATATACTCTATTCCAAACCTCGTGAACAGTCATTAGTCATTACTAAGAGACACCCTAGTATTTCTATTTTAGTCATTCGAAGTTTTCTTTTATTAGTTTTAATAGACGAAAAGAAATATATCTTTTATTTTATCTGTATATTGTTTATCCCTACGAAATACCAGATGAAATAGAACGATTTTCATTTTAGAAGGGATATAATGAGAGTTTGTGATTGGGTTTTTCCCAGAGAAAGGATCCATTTTATTTGACTGATAGATACAGCAAACAATTAATTATAACAAATATATGATTATAAGAAATATAAAAATTCTAAACTTAAATTAAATAATATTAAATAATATTATTTAATATTATAGTAATTAATAAAATATTATTTAATATTTATAGTAATTACTAAAAAAATATTCTTATTCGAAACGCCTTGTGATCTTCAACCAATTCTGCGCTTCAATATAATTACCAGGAGTAAGCGCTAGAGCTTGTTTCCAATATTCGGCAGCTTGATCGAACCAAGCTTCCGCAATTTCAGAATCTCCTTCTCGAATGGCCTGTTCTCCCCGGTCGGAATAGGTGGGTAAATTCCTTCCCTTAGAACCGTACTTGAGAGTTTCCAACCTCATACGGCTCAGCAGTCAAGTTCTTTTGGTGTCCCTTTTTCTAATCTACCCTATCTAATTGAATGAGATTTCTCATGGATCTATCCCATTTTTTTCTCTCGAGTTAACCAAAAGAAAAAGAGGTTATGGTTCTAAGTTTCAAACTTGAATTTTACTTACTAATTTAATCAGTTTTCTCTTTTTTCCCACCTTCATAAAGCGCATAGGCATTTCCACTATTATTAGAGTTTTCTAAAAAGGTAACTATCTCGGTTTCATATATGAATTTCTATAGAATCCGTGAAAAAGACTTTACTTTATAAGAAGGAAAAGTCTTACTGTCTTTGGGATCTGATGCTACACCGCTGCTCAATACCTTAGGGGATCAACTCTATTACATAAGTTGATTCCTAACTTTTATCTCATATCATGACATAAATAAGCAGTCCTTATTGTAATTGTATCGGCCCAAAACCTCGCGAATTGATCTTTACGGCGCTTACTCTATCAATTAGATCCTTTATCCATAGAATTATTTAGGCATACCTATTTCTTCATATTCATATTTCAAATTCTCAAATTTTATGAAGTTTATTTCTTTGCTACAGCTGATAAAAATCGTTGTTTTGGACGATCCATATGTAGAAAGCCTATTTTTTTTTTCTAATATTTATTAACAGATTTGATCTTTTTTCCTTTTTATTTCTATAGTAGAGATAGTCGCACGTAATGACAGATCACGGCCATATTATTAAAAGCTTGTGGTAAGAATGGGTTTCGCTCTAGTGCACGAAAATAATATTCCAAAGCTTTCGTATGTTCTCCGTTTCTTGTGTGGATAAGGCCTATGTTATAGAGTATATAACTTCGATCATAGGGATCAATTTCTAGTCGCATAGCTTCATAATAATTCTGTAAAGCTTCTGCATAATTTCCTTCGGATTGAGCGGACATCCGTTACGGTCGTCATTCGATTTAAAGAATCTCCGTTTCAGAACCGTACATGAGATTCTCACCTCATACGGCTCCTCCTTTATGTACATAATCAGAATAATACATGGAATCAAAAAAGATTTCCATATTCTCATTATAAACTTGAGCGGGCTGGTGTTTTTACAAAAAATCTCTAGCCAACCTTCTTGTAAAAGATCTTTCCTTAACATCTAGTATGTTGGTACTAGATAAAAAAAGGGTGACTCCAGCAATTTTTTTTGTCTTAAACGCATCTTAATTTTCAGGAATAAGTCACTTCAACAGTCTTCGATGGTTATACGGGTATCCAAAACCCGAACGAGATGGATGTTTGTTGTCCCAACCATTCTTCTTAAGTCCCGACCCTGATAAGGAAGGGGTAATTTATAACAAAGTTTTCGTGTTGTTGATTCCTAGGAGTAGTGCCTCTTCCTCTATGCCTCCTATTAGTACTAAGGGAGTAAGTTTGACCTAACCCATAGGTGTAACCTTTCGCTCAATACTCTAGAATCGACAATTGAAGCATTTGAGGTTGCATTAATCGGGGATACACGACAGAGGGGCTTGTTTTATTTACAAACTTCACCTTCAACAAGCGTAGATTTATTTCAATAATATTTTTCTTTCTATCCCAATCGAAGAATATAATAATAATGTGTTTTTCTCCTAAGAAGATTAAGGTGGTAAAAAATAGAAATAAAATAAATAACTAAATTCTAATAAATTACTAATTACTAAATTAAAATAAAATGAAATTTGAAATTAGAAAAGAAAGAAAAATCGAAAATAAATAAATAAAAAAATACGATAATCAAATCACACCATCTCTGTAATAGGCGAATGCCTCTTTCTCGCCCGAAGTTGTCGGAATTATTCGTAATAAGATATTGGCTACAATTGAAAAGGTCTTATCAATAAAATTTCCATTTATTCGAGATCTAGACATAGGCAGAAATTCATTATATAATTTCTTTTAATTCCCTTTCGTGAGAAAATAATCCCACAAACAACGGAAATTTACAATACGAAATAACATAAAAACACGCTCAGTAAAATTCAATTTCTACTCAAATTGTTTCTTTTTGACAGGATTCAATAAAAAAACTAAGAAATATTTGAAAAATATTTGAAGCCGATTGGATTTCATCCAAATAGAAATTAAATTGAAATCATAGTAGTCGAAGAATATAGGAAACTATTCCGATTTCATCAAAGTTGAAAAATCAACGAATTTATCCTAATCTGTAGGATAATTCGAAAAGTTTTGATTGAATTTTGATTCAAAGAGGAAAAAGAATCGAATAATCGTTCTATGATAGATGAAAATAGAATAACCGCCCGTTTTGTGTTGTGTATATAACGGGCATACGCTATACAATCCAATATAAAAATTCCCGGGGCATTTCATGAATTTGGAATAAATCTATGGGGTAAGAAGTTGGAGTAAGGGGAAGGGGTTATTGTTGAAAGATCTAAAATTGGAAAGTCATTTTAGAATTTTTATGAAAATAGAATAATAGTCTAAACTAAATAGAATCATGATCTAAAGGCAGCCATTAAGATCTAAGGGTAGCCATTAAACAGAGTCTAAAAAATAAAAAAATGGATCAATCGGTGGAGTCGTTCCAATTCATGGATTTAATTCGGTATAAATATTCGAAAATAAAGTCGGGAGTGCCTTCTTTGTAAACATGAATAGATACCTTATATTTATGGTTTTAAACATTTTGTCTCACAAAATTCTCTTTATCCCCAGCCTCGAATAAGGGTTTGGCAACGTTTTTCTCTTTTTTTATAGTTAAAATAGAGTGTACGCGCCTATCCAAAAACCTAATATGAATCACTATTCATTCGGTTTATGAACCATAATCATTGTGTAGGAGAGATGGCCGAGTGGTTGAAGGCGTAGCATTGGAACTGCTATGTAGGCTTTTGTTTACCGAGGGTTCGAATCCCTCTCTTTCCGTACCCTTCACCAATGTTATTGATCGCAATATAGTAAATAACAATGGACACCATTATTCCAAGAGTTAGACCTTGCTTTGATAGACTTCTTTCTCTATTCCTAATCCTAATTTCTGTGGTATGGATTATACTGGAAAGAATGGACATGGACAAGGAATGAAAATCTCCCTATCAATCTATGAGACATGAATATACGAGACATGAGTGGGAAAAAATCCCCGGATAAAAGGCCTTCCTGGGGGTCTATTTATATAGGTGAAAGGGAGAGCAAAATTGTCCGAATCCTTCTTATTTTAGTTATGTTTAATAGTTATGTTTAAGTCTGACGAGAATAATATTCTACAACTAGCAATTCATTTATTTTCAAACCGACGCATTTACTATCTATTATTTGATTGACTGATCCTTTATATTGGAATGGGTGAAGAGTCAAATGTTTTGGCAATTCCTCACGGGAGGATGAATCAAGATAATTTTGAACCAGAGACTTAGATCTTTGTTCATCTCTCACTGTAATAATATCTCGGGGTTTGCAGCGATAACTTGGTATATCTACTATACGACCATTAACTAAAATATGTCTATGGTTAACCAATTGCCGGGCTTGAGGAATAGTTGAAGACATACCTAATCGAAAAAGGATGTTATCCAACCGCATTTCAAGTAATTGTAGTAAAACTTGACCTGTTGACCCTTTTACCTTTCCGGCTATACGAACGTATTTAAGTAATTGTTGTTCTGTAAGACCATAATGAAAGCGCAATTTTTGTTTTTCTTCTAAACGAATGCGATATTGAGATTTTTTACCGGGGCGTAATTGGTTTCTAAGATCACTTCCAGCTCTAGGCTTTTTACTAGTTAGGCCCGGTAAAGCCCCCAGACGACGTATTTTTTTGAAACGAGGCCCTCTGTAACGCGACATAAAGACTCCTTATGAAGTTGCATAAACCTAAATGAAATTAAACTAAACTAAATGATAAATATAAAAATGAAAAATCGAATTTAAATTAAAAATAATAAATTAATCGAAATTTATTATTTATTGAAGGATTAGTATTGTATTACAAAGAATAATTCGAAAGAATAATTAGATACATTGTATATCAATATCGGCCTTAACTTAATATATTATCTATATTATATATAATATATCGTATTAAATTTAATAATATCGTATTAAAATTAATATAAAATAGAAAATTGATTTTAAGGGTTCTTTTCTTGATTGATTTGGTTTACATAGATTAAACTCCTCCATTTTTTTTAATAATTGGAAGTTCTTATGAAATAATGGATCGGTGCCCTTTGGGAAAAGGGGGAAGAAGCCTTTTCAATTTCTTTGATTTCATATTATCAACTATGTAAAAAATCAACTATGTAAAAAAAAAAGATCAAACATATTGAGAAAAGCCAGCTATCGGAGTCGAACCGATGACCCTCGCATTACAAATGCGATGCTCTAACCTCTGAGCTAAGCGGGCTCGCATAACATAAATTGTACACACATAGGAATTTAGTAAACTACTGGAATCTTAAATCTTAGCTATTAACTATATAACTGTTCATTCTTAACTCTTCACAATTATTATGAATATAGAATAATTTATATTACTATAAAAACTATATAATACAATTTCAAATAAATATTGGATATTTGAATATTATAGAACATAACAATTAATATACCAATTAATATATTAATATATTAATATAGCAATATAGAATTTTGATCTATTTATCAGAGCAAATATATGATTATCAATAATCAATATATTAATTAGCTTAATTAGATAGTAAGATTCTTTTTTAATTGAAATGATATTTGAAATTCAAATCTCTTTTCTTTTTTTACTTTTACTAATCTAATTCGATTTTCTATTTTTTTTAATATTAAAATAGTTTATTACTATGATAAACTAAACTATTAATTTTATTCCATTTTTATTACATTAATTTATTCCATTAAATATTTGAATCTTCTAGACATTTAAAATTTTAAAGTTAAAGAGAATCTAGTAATTAAATTACTAATTAAATTACTATAACCTACTAATTAAAATCTTATTCTATTATTCTATAATATATAGAATAATATAGAATTAATACATATTAATTACTACATATTAATTATATTATTTACATTCTAAAAAAATTCTAATATTCGAAATAATTTGATTCTAAATTTAATTATTCAAAATTAAGAAAAAAGGAATTATTAGTTATAGCCATTAGATTCGTTATGGCTATTAATATTCTAATAAATTATTTATTATAGGAATAATATTCCCTTTTAGTTATTTTTAGTTCGCAAAGATAAGAGCTCAGATAAGACGAAAACAAAAGAAAGAATCGACCGTTCAAGTATTAAAAATTATACGCTAAAAACGATACAAATAGGGAAATATATGTAAAATATACATATTAAGTCGAATTAGAATATAGGTGTAATAATACTATCCATTTATATATAATATTATTAATTTCTATAATCTTATTAGATATTATATATATTAATATATTCTCTATATTGATTTGTGGATAGAGAAATAATAGAATCTTTTCTAATTGGACCAAATATGAGTTTCCGAGAGAGATGAAAGAAGATAGACAAGAAATCCAAATATAAGAAAAGAAAACAGTTTTGAATATGAGAACCGATATCTAATGAATTCAACAGTTCCATCATATTATAATAGAAATAAACTAAATCATAATATAAATATCATAATATAAATGAACTAAAAAGGAAAATTATATCATAATGAGATCCTAATCACAAAGGGGGGGGATATGGCGAAATTGGTAGACGCTACGGACTTAATTGAATTGAGCCTTGGTATGGAAACCTACCAAGTGACAACTTTCAAATTCAGAGAAACCCTGGAATTAAAAATGGGCAATCCTGAGCCAAATCCGGTTTTCTGAAAACAAACAAGGGTTCAGAAGGCAATAATAAAAAAGGATAGGTGCAGAGACTCAATGGAAGCTGTTCTAACAAATGGAGTTGGCTGCGGTGCGTTAGTAAAGGAATCACTCCAGAAAGAATGAAGAATAAACGTATATATGTATACGTACTGAAATACTATCTTCAAATGATTAATGACAACCCAAATCCGTATTTCTTTTCATTTTCATGAAAAATGAAAGAATTGTTGTGAATCAATTATAAGGTGAAAAAAGAATCAAATATTTATTGATCAAATCATTAACTCCATCAAAATCTGATAGATCTTTTGAAGAATTGATTAATCGGACGAGAATAAAGATAGAGTCCTATTCTACATGTCAATATCGGCAACAATGAAATTTATAGTAAGAGGAAAATCCGTCGACTTTAAAAATCGTGAGGGTTCAAGTCCCTCTATCCCCAAAAAGGCCCATTTAATCCCCTAAGTTAATTATTTTTCCTACCTTCTCATTTCGTTAGCGGTTCCAAATTCGTTATCTTTCTCGTTCATTCTAATTCTACAAACGTATCTGAGCAAAAAGTTTTTTCTTATCACAAGCCTTGTGATCTATATGAAACACGTACAAATGAAGATCTTTGAGAAAGGAATCCCAATGTTAAATTTGAATAATTAATAATTCATTTTATTACTCGTACTGTACTGAAACTTACAAAGTCCTTTTTTTTGAAGATCCAAGAAATTTCACCAAGGCCCGGATAAGACTTTGCAATTCCCCTTTCATCTTTTTAATTGACATAGACCCAAGTCCTCTATTAAAATGAGGATGATGCGTAAGGAATGGTCGGGATAGCTCAGCTGGTAGAGCAGAGGACTGAAAATCCTCGTGTCACCAGTTCAAATCTGGTTCCTGGCACATGAGCAATTTGTATGAGTATCTATTCTACAAATTAATTGATATGGGTCGACATGCATATTCATTACATAGTATAAATCAGAATACA